AAAAAAAGGAATGTTGAAGTTGAAAAAATTACCTAAATCATTATCATTCGAATTTTTGTTGGGGAGTCTATTAATTAGACGTTTTCTGGTCGAATCATAAGCACTTACTTCTATTTTTACTCTATCTCCTGATGGTATACGTATAAAATCGCGTCAGGCCTTTTCTGAAGCATAATCTAAAACCATATCTTCATTATCTAATCTAAACGAATCCCTAACATATTATTGGAAAGTTATTAAGAAATTAAAAAGAAATTAAACCTTTCTGAATCCCCCTTTTTTTTTTTTCTATCTAAAAGCCTCTTGAAATATCAGCTAATTTAACGTAGGAGGAATGATATTAGAAATCTGTTCTTTACTTTTTTTTTTCACAAATAAAATAGGGGAAGTTCGGATACAATTTGGATATCGAAAAGATTACCATATATAACACAAAATTTCTCCACCGATTCTTTCTAGTCGAGCCTCTCGGTCTGTCATTATACCCCGAGAAGTAGAAAGAATTACAATCCCCATTCCACCTAAAATTCTCGGAATTTGTTGATAGTTAGAATAGATTCGTAGACCAGGGCGACTGATGCGTTTTAAATTTAGACTCGTTCGACATGGTCCTTTCCTATTTCTTCTATGTCGTAGGGTTAAAGCAAGAAAAAAAAAATTGCCTTCCTGGTGTTTCCTCACATTTTCAATAAAACCTTCTCGTAAAAGTATTTTAATAATGTTTTCGGTGATGTTAGTAGATGGTATTCGAACGGTTCCTTTTCTATCCATGTCCGCATTTCGTATAGAGGTTATTATGTCAGCAAGAGTGTCCCTACCCATGATAAACTAAAATTTTAGTTGCCTCGTAATTTTGATATAATCAACATACTTTGTTTTCATTTTTTTTTTTTTTTTATGAATTAATTATTTTATTTTTATTAATTTTTATTAAATATTCATTTTTATTAAAGGTATATGCGTGAAACACAATCTACTAATTAATTTAAATTTAATTGATTTCGTTCAAATATTATAAATTATGGTTTATATCTCATCTTATAATGCTTTATTTTATAAGACTTCAGGTGCTAATGAAACTATTTTAGTGAAATTTAACTGTCTCAATTCCCGAGCGATTGCACCAAAAATTCTAGTTCCCTTTGGATTTCCTTCTTGATCAATTACAACTGCAGCGTTGTCATCATATCGTATTATCATACCGTTGTCGCGTTTGAGTTCTTTAGAAGTACGCACGATTACAGCTCTGATCACTTCAGATCTTTCTAGAGGTGAATTGGGGACTGCTTCCTTGATCACAGCAATAATAACGTCGCCGATATGAGCATATCGGCGATTACTAGTTCCTATGATTCGAATACACATCAATTCTCGAGCTCCGCTATTATCTGCTACATTCAAATGGGTCTGAGATTGGATCATATTCTTTTTTTAATCTGTTATTTCAATGGAAAGGGGCAAAAAAAAGAAATATTGTTTGTCCAAAACAAAAAAAAAAAAAAGAAACTTGCGAATTTTTTCCTAACAAAGGCCTTTTTCTTTTAGTTCTGTATTCCTATCTCAAAATAATGAATTGAGTCCGTATAGGCATTTTGGACGCTGCTATTGAAATAGCCTTTTTGGCTATATTTTCTGCTACCCCGCCCATTTCATAAATCATTCTACCCGGTTTAACGACAGCTACCCAATATTCGGGAGATCCCTTCCCCGACCCCATACGTGTTTCCGAGGGCCTTAGGGTAACTGGTTTGTCGGGAAAGATACGTACCCATATTTTTCCACCGCGGCGTACATTTCGTGTCATTGCCCGACGCCCTGCTTCTATTTGTCTAGACGTAATCCAAGCGGGTTCAAGTGCCTGAAGAGCATATCTACCGAAACAAATACGATTGCCTCGAGAAGATATTCCTTTCATTCTTCCTCTATGTTGTTTACGGAATCTGGTTCTTTTTGGGTTATAGTTGATGGTTGTTTCGCAATTCCATCTCTACTGCAGAACCGGACATGAGAGTTTCTTCTCATCCAGCTCCTCGCGAATGAAATGATTATGATTGATTATCATTAAAAAGAAAATATACATAGATATTGATATTTCACTTAATCTATTTATTAGATTAGAAATTTGTATATTTTTTATTTGTCTATCTTATTATTTGTCTATCTTATATAGATAATTATGTATTCTATTTCTATATAGTATATAGAAAATAGTATATAGAAATTCATAGAGAATTCTAAATTTATAGATAATTATTTCCATTTTTAGTTTTAGTCTATTTTTAGATAATGTTTAGTTTTTAGATAATGTTTAGATAATGTTCTTTTAATCTTATAACAAGTCTGTATTTATTATGATTATTAGATCAGATCGCTTAAAATTTAGAAATCAAATAATATAAAATAAAAATCTTCGCGGGCGAATATTTACTCTTTCAATATTTACTTCATTTGTAGGGTTAACCCATGACCTCTCAGAATAAATGGATTGTCTCTTGGTTCG